AATGGCTAAAATTTCTTCGGTTTTATATGATTATCAATCAAATAAAAAGTTATTCTATGTATCAATTCTTACATCTCCTACTACCGGTGGGGTGACAGCTAGTTTTGGTATGTTGGGGGATATCATTATTGCCGAACCCAATGCCTATATTGCATTTGCGGGGAAAAGAGTAATTGAACAAACATTGAAAAAAGCCGTGCCTGAAGGTTCACAAGCGGCTGAATCTTTATTCCGTAAGGGCTTATTGGACGTAATTGTACCACGTAATCTTTTAAAAGGTGTTCTGAGTGAGTTATTTCAGCTCCATGCTTTTTTTCCTTTGAAACAAAATTCAATCAAATAGAGCAAATAGTTAGTTTATCAGAATCAAAAGAAAACCCTGAAAAATGAATTTTTCTTTGGTTCGTCACCTAAGATTGAAGTATAGAAAGAATCATGCGAATAATTTTTTTATCGATATTATTGTTTACTACTCAGTAAACCTCTATTAACAAGATAAAAAGTGAATTCTTCCTTTCGGGAAGTTCAAATTAGACCAGACAAATAAAACAAAGTTCTTTTTTCTCTCTTGCTTGCATGTCTAGATAATTCAAATATAGAGAGTCTTGCATCTCCCGAAAATTCCATTTTTACCCTGTTGTTGGATCAGATTCCAATAAATTTTTCGGAAATTTGTAATCGAATAAATTTTTTCTTTATTGATTAATTAATATTAGAAGACAAAAAAGAACAAAAGAAGACAAAAAAGAACAAAAAGAATAAAAAATCTAACAAGTAGAAAGATGAATAAGTCCATTTATTTAGTTTGACTTTTCTTGTGCTTATTCTATTTCTATTAGGTTCCATATTAGTATTAGATATATATTTACTTAAAGATACTTAGTATAATTATATAATATATATAATACAAATAATACAAATAGAAGATATTCTAAGATATCTTTAGAATTATTAGAATTAAGAATATAACAATAACAGGTACAAATATTAAATTGGGGTACCTATTCTATGACAACTTTCAATATCTTACCCTCTATTTTTGTGCCTTTAGTAGGCCTAATCTTTCCGGCAATTGCAATGGCTTCTTTATTTCTTGATATTCAAAAAAATAAGATTTTTTAGATCTGATGAGACCTAATCTTAGCCCTCCTTTTTTTTATTTTCAACGATAAGACCCATTTGTTAGAATATTGTATAACATATAGATTCCTACAAACATAAATAAAAAAACTCTTATGCATGTGTAAACATATTATTATTATATAGGTAAATAAATTTTCGCTATTTTAATTTTAAAAAATGGATCAGCATTGGGCCGATGTATGAAATTAAAGTCAATGTATTTATTTGTATGTATATATCTATAGGGGATCATATGAAGGAAAGAGATGTTATTATTTTAGATAGAACTAATTCTATAAATTATTCCTAAAGTAAAAGGAAAGGTTCACAACAAATATAGTACTAGTTGATGAAAGTTACTTTGAAAACAAAAAAAGGAAAGTCATATTTTTTCAATTCCAAAAAAATTGTACAACTGGATCTAATATATATGAGTTGGCGATCAGAATCTATATGGATAGAATTTCTAACGGGGTCTCGAAAAACAAGTAATTTCTGCTGGGCCTTTATCCTTTTTTTAGGTTCATTAGGATTCTTATTGGTTGGAACTTCCAGTTATCTTGGTAGAAATTTGATATCGTTATTTCCGTCTCAGCAAATCATTTTTTTTCCACAAGGGATTGTGATGTCTTTCTATGGGATCGCGGGTCTCTTTATTAGTTGCTATTTGTGGTGCACTATTTTGTGGAATGTGGGTAGTGGTTATGATCTTTTCGATAGAAAAGAAGGAATAGTACGTTTTTTTCGTTGGGGATTTCCTGGAAAAAGTCGTCGCATCTTTTTACGATTCCTTATGAAAGATATTCAGTCCATCAGAATAGAAGTTCAAGAGGGTATTTATGCTAGACGTGTCCTTTATATAGAAATTCGAGGTCAGGGGGCTATTCCTTTAATTCGTACTGATGAGAATTTGACTACACGAGAAATTGAGCAAAAAGCTGCCGAATTGGCTTACTTCTTGCGTGTACCAATTGAAGTATTTTGAAATGAATTGAAGACCAAATGCTTTCGCAGCAGGAAGAAAAAACGCAAGAATTTCTTTCTTTTTTTTTTTCAATATTTTGAATTGATACCTTAGACGTTAGATACGGATCGAGCCTATCTTCCAATTTGATCCTGGAAACAATATTTTTTTTCGTCATTCAATGTATTCTTAGTCTATCTCTGTATTCTCTATAGATTCAAAGCAAAGACTCAGTATTGAATCATAAAAAAAAAGAAAATAGATTCCTAGGCTCAATACATTTTATTCTAATTAGAATAGAAACTCATGCTCGATAGAAATATTAGATCTAATAGAATGAACAAATGAGGTAGGTTCATTAACAATTCACAGATTCAAAATGGCAAAAAAGAAAGCATTCATTCCTCTTTTATATTTTGCATCTATAGTCTTTTTGCCCTGGTGGATCTTTCTCTCCTGTAATAAAAGTCTGAAAACTTGGATTACTAATTGGTGGAATACTAGACAATGTGAAACTTTTTTGAATGATATTCAAGAAAATAGTGTTCTAGAAAAATTCATACAATTAGAGGAACTCTTCCAGCTGGATGAAATCGTAAAGGAATACCCAGAACCTTATTTACAAAAATTTCGTCTAGGAATCCACAAAGAAACGATCCAATTCATCAAGATACACAATGAGTATCGTATCCATACAATTTTTCACTTCTCGACTAATCTAATCTCTTTCGTTATTCTAAGTGGTTATTCCTTTTGGGGTAAGGAAAAACTTTTTATTCTGAACTCTTGGGTTCAAGAATTCCTATATAATTTAAGTGACACAATTAAAGCTTTTTCCATTCTTTTATTAACTGATTTATGTATCGGATTCCATTCGCCTCACGGTTGGGAACTAATGATTGGTTATATTTACAAAGGTTTTGGATTTGCTCATAATGAGCAAATTATATCTGGTCTAGTTTCTACCTTTCCAGTCATTCTTGATACAATTTTTAAATATTGGATCTTTCGTTATTTAAATCGTGTATCTCCTTCACTTGTAGTCATTTATCATTCAATAAATGACTGAAAAATTATTCACTGATCCAATTCTAATCTTTCTTACCTTATACATAACCAAAGTATTCAAAGTTGTATTTACTTTACTCTTTTTACCCATTAAAGGATTCCTTCTATATATATTTCTATTTCAGCAAAATTTTTTCATTTTTTCAGTAAATGAAATGTAAATAGCAGAATTGTGGATAGGGAAGTATATTAGCGACCTACCTAACTTTATTGTAGAAATTTTCGGGATAAATGGTTGGACCATGCAAACTAGAAATACCTTTTCTTGGATAAGGGAAGAAATTACTCGCTCCATATCTGTCTCACTCATGATATATATAATAACTTGGGCATCCATTTCAAATGCATATCCTATTTTTGCCCAGCAGAGTTATGAAAATCCACGAGAGGCAACTGGGCGTATTGTATGTGCCAATTGCCATTTAGCTAATAAACCCGTGGATATTGAGGTTCCACAAGCAGTACTTCCTGATACTGTATTTGAAGCAGTTGTTAAAATTCCTTATGATATGCAACTGAAACAAGTTCTGGCTAATGGTAAAAAAGGAGCCTTGAATGTGGGAGCTGTTCTTATTTTACCGGAGGGGTTTGAATTAGCCCCCCCCGATCGTATTTCACCCGAGATGAAAGAAAAGATAGGCAATCTGTCTTTTCAGAATTATCGCCCCAATAAAAAAAATATTCTTGTGATAGGTCCTGTTCCTGGTCAAAAATATAGTGAAATAACCTTTCCTATTCTTTCCCCAGACCCTACTACTACTACTACTAAAGATGTTCACTTTTTAAAATATCCTATATACGTAGGTGGGAACAGGGGAAGGGGTCAGATTTATCCTGACGGTAGCAAAAGTAACAATACAGTTTATAATGCTACGGCAGCAGGGATAGTAAGAAAAATTTTACGAAAAGAGAAAGGGGGATACGAAATAACCATAGTGGATGCATCGGATGAACGCCAAGTGATTGATATTATCCCTCGAGGACTAGAACTTATTGTTTCAGAGGGCGAATCCATTAAACTTGATCAACCATTAACGAGTAATCCTAATGTCGGTGGATTTGGTCAGGGGGATGCAGAAATAGTACTTCAAGATCCATTACGTGTCCAAGGCCTTTTGTTCTTCTTAGGATCTGTTGTTTTGGCACAAATCTTTTTGGTTCTTAAAAAGAAACAGTTTGAGAAGGTTCAATTATCCGAAATGAATTTCTAAATCTGTGTATTTAGCTTTATCAAATTCGTAAAAAAGAACCAAATTCTTGTTGGCAATTTGGTCTGATCAAAAAAATTATGAAAAGCCTTTTGCCTCTCTTTAGATTTTATATTCTTTTTCTACCAGATGTCAGGAATTACTTGTATCATAGTCCTAACCCTAGTATGTATATTGAGAAGAATTCCCTTTACCCCCTCTTCTTTATTTTTCAATCCAAATTTGAAAGAAAAATCGGAAGGGGCGTGGGGTGATTCTGTCATTATTCACCAATTCGAAATGTTATAGAATGTATCAATAATCAAGAGTTTTTTTTTCTATTCTAATAAAAAAAACTAGATACTAAACATAAAGTAAGGAAAGCAAGCGCAGAAAATAAAGGAAGGATAAATCGGCGAAACAAATAAATTAATTATAGGGAGTATTATTCGTCTTCCTAGTCTTCGACACAAGAAAAGGAATTTTACACATCTCTTTCTTGTGTCGATCTTGTGCCAAAATCCTTCTTGATTTCATTCGTTAAAGATTCCAATTCTTCGTATATATATATATATTAATATTACTTATTTTAGTTTTAGATTTTTTTTTTCAGATTTAGATATAATTAAATATGTAGATGTAGCGGACAAACAAAAAAA